ATAAAAAATAATATATATATAAAATATCAAGGAGGTTTGTCTGTGTGATTAGAAAGATCTAATCATAAAGATATTGGGACTTTGTATTTTTTGTTTGGTTTGTGATCGGGAATAGTGGGAACTAGATTGTCTTTAATTATTCGTTTAGAGTTGGCAAAACCCGGAATTTTGTTGAATAATGGTCAATTGTATAATTCAATTATTACGGCTCACGCAATTTTGATGATTTTTTTTATAGTAATGCCTACTATAATTGGTGGGTTTGGTAATTGAATGTTGCCTTTGATATTGGGGGCACCTGATATAAGTTTTCCTCGTTTAAATAATTTAAGATTTTGATTGTTACCTACTGCTATGTTTTTAATTTTAGATTCTTGTTTTGTTGATATGGGGGCGGGAACAAGTTGAACAGTTTATCCCCCATTAAGAACTTTAGGTCATCCCGGGAGTAGTGTAGATTTAGCAATTTTTAGTCTTCATTGTGCGGGTTTAAGATCAATTTTAGGGGGTATTAATTTTATGTGTACAACTAAAAATTTGCGAAGTAGGTCTATTTCTTTAGAACACATAAGTTTGTTTGTGTGAACTGTGTTTGTTACGGTTTTTTTATTAATTTTGTCTTTGCCAGTTTTAGCGGGTGCTATTACTATATTGTTAACTGATCGTAATTTAAATACTTCATTTTTTGACCCTTCGACAGGAGGTAATCCGTTAATTTATCAACATTTGTTTTGATTTTTTGGCCACCCTGAAGTGTATATTTTAATTTTACCTGCTTTTGGGATTGTAAGACAATCATCGTTGTATTTAACAGGGAAAAAGGAAGTATTTGGTTCGTTGGGTATAGTATATGCTATTTTAAGTATTGGATTAATTGGTTGTGTGGTGTGAGCTCATCATATGTATACAGTGGGTATAGATTTAGATTCGCGTGCATATTTTACTGCGGCTACTATAGTAATTGCTGTTCCCACAGGGGTAAAAGTATTTAGATGATTAGCTACTTTGTTTGGAATAAAAATAAATTTTCAACCGGTGTTGTTGTGAGTTTTGGGTTTTATTTTTTTATTTACGATCGGAGGATTAACTGGTGTTATTTTATCTAATTCAAGATTAGATATTATTTTACACGATACTTATTATGTGGTTAGTCATTTTCATTATGTTTTAAGATTGGGTGCAGTTTTTGGGATTTTTTTAGGTATTAATTTGTGATGAAGATTTATAACGGGTTATGTTTATGATAAATTAATAATAAGTGTAGTATTTTTTTTAATGTTTTTTGGGGTAAATTTAACTTTTTTTCCTTTACATTTTGCGGGTTTACATGGTTTTCCGCGTAAATATATAGATTATCCAGATGTTTATTCTGTTTGAAATGTAATGTCTTCTTATGGTTCAATAGTTAGTGTGTTTGCTTTATTTATGTTTTTGTATGTGTTAATTGAGTCGTTTTTTAGAAATCGTATAGTTTTAATTGAAAAATTTATTAATAGAAGACCTGAGTATAGTTTAAGAAGATATGTTTTTGGTCATAGTTATCAAAGTGAAATTTATTTTAGTAGCTCGGTTTTAAAAAATTATTTTGTTATTATAAAAAGTATATTTAATTGCAAATTAAAAGGTTTACAAAATTTAAAATAATAAAAATATTTAAAATAATAAAAATAGAGTAGGATAAATATAAGTCTGTTGGGTTCATACCTCAAAGGTTAATCTGTTAGATGATAGGGTAAATAAAAATTAAAGTTTTAGTATAATATAAAGTATAATTTATTGTCAATAAATAGGAAAATTCTTAACGGTAAAGTTGTTAAACAATAAATTTTATAGTATAAATAGTATATTTAATTTCCAATTAAAAGGTTAATAAAATTAATAAATAATTATTTTCAAGGGTTAAATTTAAATTTTAGAAACAGATTGTTTTCAAGTTATATAGATTGATTTCATAATTTTAATTGTAGTTTATTGTTAGGTGTTTTAGTTTTTGTGGTAATTTTGTTGTTATATTTAATAATGAATAATTATTATTTTAAGAGTAAGAAAATTGAATATCAATTTGGTGAGTTGTTGTGCAGAATTTTTCCTACATTAATTTTATTGATGCAAATGGTTCCTTCTTTAAGATTATTGTATTATTATGGATTGATAAATTTAGACAGTAGTTTGACTGTTAAAGTTACAGGACATCAGTGATATTGGAGTTATGAATTTAGAGATATTCCTGGTTTAGAATTTGATTCTTATATAAAATCTTTGGATCAATTAAATTTGGGTGAACCTCGTTTATTAGAAGTAGATAATCGTTGTGTTATTCCTTGTGGTACAAATATTCGTTTTTGTATTACTTCTGCAGATGTGATTCATTCGTGAGCGTTGTCGTCGTTATCTATTAAGTTGGATGCAATAAGAGGTATTTTAAGTACTTTGTGTTATAGATTTCCGCTGATTGGGGTGTTTTATGGTCAATGTTCGGAAATTTGTGGAGCTAATCATAGGTTTATACCTATTGCTTTAGAGGTAACTTTAATAGAAAATTTTAAAAATTGGTGTTTAATAAATTTATAGAAGCTTTGTAGTTTAAATAAAATAATTGTTTGTGGTACAAAAGATAAAAAGCTATAATAATATAATAAATTAAAAATTAATATTGCATATTATTAAAAGAAAATTTTATAAAAATAAAAAATAAAAATAAAAAGTTGAAATATTTAATATTTTATTGTTTCACAATAAAAATAAAAATTTTTAGGGTTGAAAAGTCGATTTTTATAATATTTGTAATAAAATTGTTATTAGAAAATTATAATAATAAATTATAGTTTTACAAATTTATAAGTTAAAGTATTAATGTAACAAGTTTTATAACTATTTGTGTCAATATAAAAAATAATAAATTAAAATTTTACTTTATGTGGTAAAATAAAAAATTTTTAAATTAGTAAATTAAAAAATGTAATTGATAATAATAATTTAACATAAAAACTTTAAATTTAATCAAATGTTTTTTAAAGACTTAGACTTTTAAGTAAAGTTGGCTTCTGCCCTATGAAAAATTAAATGGCAGTCTTAGCGTGAGGACATTAAGGTAGCAAAATAATTTGTGCTTTTAATAAGTTCCAGTATGAATGAAGTTATTGGTTAATGATTTTTATGTTTTGTTAGTGAATTTTTATGTGTATAAAAAGTTTATATATATAATTAAACAAAGATAAGTCTTTGGAAATTTTTTTACAAAATATGTATAATTTTTTTGTAATTTTTTTAGGGTAAAATATTATATAATAATTTTTATCTAATTATAATAAAAAAAATTACTCCAGAGTTAACAGAAAATCATATTTAATCCAGATGTTATGGTAAAATAAGTTTTACATCGATGTTGTATTTAAATTAATTAAAAAAGGAGAAATTTTAATTATTTAGACTGTTCTTCTATTATTTAATTTAACGTGATATTAGTTTAATTCATTGTAAAATAGAATTGTTTATCTTGTTAATTATTAAAAAATAAAATTTTTAGTACGAAAGGAAAAAAATAAAAACTTTAAGTTTTAACATTTATATGTTGTTGGTACAATTGTTAATGGTTGTTTTTATTACTTTTTTTTTATTGTTTGTTTTGTATATTTTGAATTTTTTTATTAGTGTAAAAAAGGTAGAATTAATTAAAATTAATACTTTTGAAAGAGGATTTATGAGGGTTGGAAAAATTCAAAATTCGTTTAGAATTCATTTTTTTATTATAATATTAATGTTTGTAATTTTTGATTTAGAAATTGTAATGTTTCTGGGTTTATTAATAAGAGATTTAAATTCTTTAATTAGATTTGTTATGTTAATGTTTTTTATTTTTGTAGGTTTTTATTTAGAATGACGTATAGGAAAATTAGTGTGAATTGTATAATATTAATATTTTAATTTTTTTGATTACAATAAGAATGTTATTAATGTTATTAATAATTGTAATAGTACCGTTAATAAAAATTAATTTTATAATATTAGAGTGGGAATTTTTGTCGTTTAAAATAAATATTTATTTTAATAGGGTGTTGTTTTCGTTAATTTTAGCAGTGGTTACGTTAACTGTATTAATTTTTAGAACTTATTATTTAAATAATGAATTAAATTTTAATTATTATTATTTTGTATTATTAATTTTTGTGGGTAGAATATTTATGTTAAATTTTAGCAATAATGTTTTAGCTATATTAATAAGATGAGATTTGTTAGGTATTTCAAGTTTTTTTTTAGTTTTATTTTATAATAATTGGGATAGAAATTCTGGGGCAATAAACACTGCTCTAACTAACCGTTTAGGCGATTTTTTTTTGTTTACATTTTTTAGAGGATGTGTTTTTGTTGGGTTCTATTTTATTAGTTTTGAGTTTTTTAGTTTAAGAATAATAATTTTGTTGTTATTAACATCTTTTACAAAAAGCGCTCAATTTCCGTTTAGAAGTTGGTTACCAAAAGCTATAAGAGCTCCCACACCTGTGAGATCTTTGGTGCATAGAAGAACGTTAGTAACCGCAGGTTTGATTTTGTTAATAAATTTTTGATATTTTTCGTTTAATAATGTGTTTATAAATGTGATTTTGATTGTAGGGAGTGTTACAATGTTTTTTTCTAGTGTGACTGCTTTAGTGGAAGAAGATATAAAAAAAGTAGTAGCACTTAGCACTTTATCACAAATGGGTTTTTCTATAATGACTTTAGGTTTAGGATTAAGATTTGTTTCATTAGTTCATTTAATAAGTCATGCTTTGTTTAAAAGTTGTTTGTTTATGCAGGTAGGTTATGTAATTCACTCATCGTTTGGTCAACAAGATGGGCGAAATTATGGATATAACGGTATATTGCCTTTGTTTGTGCAATTGCAGTTGTTAGTAACTTTATTTTGTTTGTGTGGGTTAATATTTTCTAGTGGAATAGTAAGGAAAGATTTAGTTTTAGAAATGTTTTTTAGTAATAGAGAAGTTATAATTTTTAGTATTATAATTTTTGTTTCTATTTTTTTGACTTTTGGGTATAGATATCGATTGTGAAAAAGTTTATTTTTAAGGTTTAAAAAAGTGATTTATAATTATAGTTCAAGAATAGTAATAAATTTTTTAAGTTTGATGTTAATTATATTTTCTGTTTTTTTATTGTGATGGATAAATTATAACATATTTGTTTTTCCTACTTTATTATTGTATGTAGATTTTTATGTACCGTTGTTGTATATCGTAATTATTTGTTTAGTTAGTTATTTTGTATACAAAATAATATTTAAAGAATTGATATATAAATTTTTTGTTGATTATTTAGCTAAAAACGTAATTTATAAAGTTAAAAATATAAAATTTTTTGATTTAAATTTAAATAAATTAAATTTTGTTAATTTTTTTGCATTTAGAACTTTTAGTAACGTTTTTATAAAATATATAGGTAATTTTAAGTACAATAATGTGATTTTTTTAATTTTTTTAATTTATTTAGTTTTGTGGGATCTTAATTTAAATTATAAAATATATGATTTGCATTCATAAAATTTAGATTCTAGAATTAAAGGTAAAAGTGGGCTAATATTTAGAAATATAAATAAATAAAAAAAATTAATATAAAGTTTTTATAAAAGTTTTCTAATAACATTTTTATTTTATGTTATTAATTATTATTTTATATATATTATATAATTATATTAAAATATAATATTTATAAAATATTATATTATCTAAAAAAATGGAATATGAGAGTATTCTCTTATCTATATAAATATAATAATACTTAACCTATTAAATATGTATATTTAATCTTAACCTATATAAAAATGATAAGTATTTTATTATATAAAATACTATATATATATATTTATTAATATGTAATTATGATAGGTATTATTAATAAATATTATATAATTATATTAATCATATTACTAATATGTAACTATGATTGGTAATATTAATAGATATAATATAATTATATTAATTTTATTAATTTGTTAATAAAGTATTAGATAATAATGATAATAATATTATTATAATTTTAATTATTATTATAATTTTAATTTATAAAAATAACCTTATAATTCTAATTGTTGTTAATAAAAAGAAAAATTAAAAAATTGTGAGTGAAAAACAATGGGTAGTTTAATAAAAAATATAATGTTTGGGTCATTAAGAAAGTTTCATTGATAAATTAGTAAATGTTTAAATTTTTTTAAAATAAGTAATAAAATTTTTTAGTTTAATAAGAATATTTTATTTACAATAAAAAGGTAAAAAATTTTGTTTTAATTGTAATAATTATGGTAGCAATGCTGATATCGGTGTTAAGTTATTTAAGTGTGGATCCCATAAAAAGAAGGTTTTTTTTGATTCTTACTTTGTTGTTAAGAATGCCGGTGTTGTCGTTTAGGGGAAATGTGTGATTTGTGTATTTTGTGTGTTTATTGTTTTTAAGAGGAATTTTTGTTATTTTGGTATATTTTTCAAGTTTGTCAAGAGTGAAGTATAAAAAAATATATTTTGTTAATTTATTGGGATTTATGTTATTAATAATTGGGGTAATGATAGTTATATTAAAAAAAGATTTAGATCAATCAATAGTGGGAATAAATGAATTTTATTATAATGTGTACTGGTTAATGTTAATTTTTATTTTGTTGACGTTGTTGTTATTTATAAGATTTGTTAGATATTATTTAAATTTTTCAGGTGCTTTGCGTAAAATTTAAATAAAAATTATTTTTATGTTTGTTAGATTATTGATGTTGTTTTTTAAGTTTTATCGTTTTATTTTTATTTTAATTGCGTTAGAGTTTTTAATAATAAGTTTATTTGTAAAATTTATTAGTATTGTTAGTAATATAATATTTTTTTATTTTATATGTTTTTCAGTTGTTTCTAGAATTTTGGGTATAGTGATAATAGTAGGAAATATAAAATATTATGGTGACGATAAATGTGTATTTTGTAGATTTAAGTTAAATTGTAAACTATTAATTTTCAAAATTAAAAATTTTATCTATAAGTGTTAAAAAGGAGATAATAGTATATAATAGTATAATTTATTTTCAATAAATAGGAAAATATCTTGTTAAGATTAACTTAAAAAATTAAAATTTAATTGTGGTTAAAAAAATGATAAAATAATATTATTTAATTTTAATTTATTTAGTGGGCAATAAAAATTCACCCCGGTAATATATTGTTTGTAAAATGTTTGTTCCAGAATAATCGGCTAGACTTGCATAATTTTAACTTTATTTTGTTTAAATTATAAAAATTATGGGTTTTTAAAAAAATTAAAAATTTATAGGTAAAATTTTAAATTTTTAAAATTAAAGTTTATAATTTAAAAGTTTAAATAATAAATTAGATTAGTACCTAAGTAATTAAATTTTATTAAAGCAGAAGTAAAGTAAAGTATAAACTGTAAAAATTTTGGCAGATTATTTAAATTATCTTTGGAGGTTGAGTAATAAGTGAGAACCCTCATTAACTACTATTATTAAAGGCTTATGTATGATCGTTTATTGTGTGTTTAAGACATATAATAAAATTTTAAATATAATATAAAAATAGATATATATTTAGTGTATATAAAAGTTTAATTTGACCTACATTATAAAAAAATGTGGATAATAAATGTGAATTTATTGTGAAAATGTAAAAGACAGTAAAAAAAATTTAATGTTTTTTTGAAGAGTATTTAAAAATGGTTCAAATCATCCATCAATTGCCTAAAGGGGAGTAAGTTGTAGTAAAGTAAATTTAGGGGAACCTGAATTTAATAATAAACTAATATAAATTTATTTTGAAAATAAATTTGAAGATAAAATCTTGTAGTTTTAGTATAAAATTAATAGTAAAAATAAGAATTAGTTTAATTTAAGAATTGTTGACTGTTAATCAAAAGGTGATTTCTTAATTTGAAGAATTTAGTTTAATAAAAATGTTAAATTGTAAATTTAAAGTTTGAATTCTTAATAATTGTAATAGTATTAATATTATTGTTGTTTATAGTGTTTATTTTACAAGCTGTGGCTTTTATTACGTTGTATGAACGTCATTTGTTGGGTAGTAGACAAAGTCGTTTAGGTCCGACAAAAGTAAGGTTTATGGCGGTGTTGCAAGCCCTATTAGATGGGGTTAAATTGTTAAAGAAAGAACAATTGTTGCCGGTTTTGTCATCAGATATAATATTTTTGTTAATCCCCGGTTTGTCGTTTGTGGTGATGTATTTGGAGTGATGTGTGTTGCCGTTTTTTTATAGTTTTGTTAGTTTTGAATATGTAATTTTGTTTTTTTTGTGTTTGATTGGGTTCGCAGTTTACACTACTATAATTAGAGGGGTGGTGAGAAAATCAAAATATGGAATAATTGGTGCTTTACGTGCTAGTAGACAAAGAATTTCTTATGAAATTGCTTTTTCTTTATATGTGCTATCAGTATTGGTGCACAATAAATTTTTCAGATTTATAAGACAATATTTAATTGTATTATTTATTATTTGATTGCCTTTTTTAGTGATAATTATCGCTGAATTAAATCGTGCTCCTTTTGATTTTGCCGAAGGTGAAAGAGAGTTAGTTAGGGGGTTTAATGTGGAATATGGGAGGGTAGCTTTTGTTTTGTTGTTTTTAAGGGAGTATGGGAGTTTAATTTTTTTTGCGGTGTTTATGTCGATAATATTTTTTAATTTTTCTTTAGTTATGGGGTTTGTAATTTTTTCTTTGTTTATTTATATTCGAAGAGCTTATCCGCGATTTCGTTACGATATAATAATAATAATATTTTGATTTAAATTTTTACCTTTATCTTTAATTTTTTTAAGTTTTTTTTATATAATGATGGTGTAAAATTAATCAAGTTTTTTTGTTAGATGTGTTTATATTTGTATTTTTTTTACAATATATGTTATATTTTAATAATAGGATAATTAATGTTTTAGTTAAAAAATTTTTTTTGGGTTTAAAGGAAGTATTTAGTTATTCTGTAGTTTTACCTTTAAGATCTTTAATTTCGGTTTTTACTTTTGTTGTGTTGTTAATTTGTTGTTTTGGTGGTTATTTTTGTTATTCGTTTTGTCCATGTGGTATAGTGGAATTTACTTTTGTATATGCAATAATAGCGTGAATAAGAACTTTGTTGTCTTTTATGTCAAGAGAAAAATTTTCTATTTATATAAGTAAAAGTGGAGATAAATTTTTAAAAACTACAAGAATGTTAATGGTTGAATTGGTAAGAGAATTTTCTCGTCCTTTAGCGTTGACAGTGCGTTTAACTGTTAATATTGCGGTTGGTCATTTAATTAGGATAATGTTATATATAATGATAGAAAATGTGGTAGGGGAAAAATATGTGTGATTAACAATTTTTGCTATTATAATAGAATGTTTTGTGTTTTTTATTCAAAGATATATTTTTTCTCGTTTAATTTATTTATATTTAAATGAATAATAAAATAAAAAGATGTTAACTTAAATAAAAAGTGTTAGATTTTTAATCTAAAAATGTGTTTTCACATCTTATTAATAAAGTTAATGTAGCAAAAAAAAGTGCATTTGTTTTAAGCGCAAAAGATAAAAATTAACTAACGAAATTAATACAAGTCTTCTAAATTTGTTGTAGGGTTACCTGTTCGTTTTTGTTTTTATTAATAAGTGTTTTTGTTTTGTTTTTATGTTTAATATGTATATTAGTGAATAATGTAATAATGTGATGGAGAATTTTTTTGTTAATAACTTTGATGTTTGTAACTATTAATAAAAAAATAGAAAGATATAGTACAATGATAAATTATTTTATTATACAAGAAAGTTTAGGTTTAATGTTTTTATTATTAACTTCTTATTATATACAATTAATAATTTTAATAATAAAAATTGGGGTTGCGCCTTTGCATTTTTGAATTTTTAGAGTTACTAATAATGTTAATGGTATAAATTTAATGTGATTTTTAACGTTTCAAAAGTTACCATTTTTTTTTGTTTTGTTACAAATATTAATTAATTATATATTGATGTTTTTGTTAATGGGGGTGTTACTGTGTATAATTCAAATGTTAGTAACAAAGTCATTTAAAAATTTAATAATTTTGTCTTCAACTGAATCTTTTAATTGAATTTTAATAAGGTGAATTTTTATGTTTGTTAATTCAATTTATGTGTTTTTATATTATTTAATTTTTATGTTATATTTAATTAATAATTATAGGAAAAATGAAAAAAGAAAATATTTTAGTTGAGAGACAGTTTTAGTTTTTATGAATTTACCGTTGACAGTAAATTTTTTTGTAAAAATTTATGCGTTAATAAATGTTGTATTAAATATTAATATTTATATTATAATTTTGTTGTTTTTTATATTTATAACTATTTTGTCAATGAGTTTTTGAATAATTAATTTAAGTGTAAAAAATATTAATAATAACGAATATAATAAATTTATTTATTTAGTTATTATGCCTTTGATAACAATTATAATAATTTAAATAATAATTAAATTTTATTAGTAAAAATAATTACATTATCTTGATAAGGTAAAGTTCGTTCGATAAAATAAAATGTAAAATAGAAAATTCTATGTTTGATTACGGCTCAAAAAGTTTTAACATTTTTGTAATTTATTTTAGTTAGAATATTTGTTTTTGAAATAAAAGGGGATAATTACAGTTATTACAGTCAATTATAAGTTTATTAAGTTAATTTTTTTAGTTTAATAAAAATATAATTTTGAAGAAATTAAGATAATAAAAATAATTAAAAATAAAAGAAATGTGTTGAATTTTGTTAATTCATTAGTAGTGACTTTACCTGCAAGAAAAAGATTGACTTTAGGTTGAAATTTTGGAAGTATGTTGGGTATAATTTTAGTATTTCAAATTTTTACTGGAACATTTTTGGCTTTTTATTATACAGCAGATAGATTAATAGCATTTAATGCTGTTCAATATATTATATATGAGGTAAATTATGGTTGAATTTTTCGTATTTTTCATTTTAATGGTGCTAGGTTGTTTTTTATTTTTTTATATTTACATATTTTCAAAGGTATATTTATAATAAGTTATCGGTTAAAAAAAGTTTGAGTGTCGGGTTTGACACTGTATTTATTGATCATAATAGAGGCTTTTATGGGTTACGTTTTAGTGTGAGCCCAGATAAGATTTTGAGCTGCTGTGGTTATTACTAGACTTTTAAGTGTAATTCCTATTTGGGGGTCAACATTGGTAATATGGGTTTGAAGAGGGTTTGGTGTAACATCTGCTACTTTAAAATTTTTTTTTGTTTTACATTTTTTGTTACCTTGGGGTTTATTAGTATTAATAATAATTCATATAATTATGTTACACAGTACTGGGAGAACATCTATTGTTTATTGTCATGGGGATTATGATAAATTAAATTTTGGTCCGGAGTATTGAAATAAAGATTTATATAATTTGATTTTTTGAATTGTATTTTTTATATTTTCGTTATTTTATCCTTTTGTTTTAGGTGATCCGGAAATGTTTATTGAAGCTAACCCTATGGTTAGTCCAGTTCATATTGTGCCAGAATGATATTTTTTATTTGCTTATGCAATTTTACGAGCTATTCCCAATAAAATTTTAGGGGTTATTGCGTTGTTAATAAGAATTGTTATTTTTTATTTTTTTGTTTTTATTAATAATTATACTTCATGTTTAAATAAAATAAATAAAATATTAGTGTTTTTATTTATTTTAATTGCGTCAGTGTTAAGTTGGTTGGGACAATGTGTTGTTGAAAATCCTTATGTGTTAATAAGATTTATTTTTTCTTTTTTATATTTTATAATTATTATTATAATGATAATAATATTTTTTTTTAGTAAAAAAATTTTTGAATAAGCATTTGTAGTATAAATAATACATTAAATTTAGGTTTTAAAAAAAAAATAAAATGCTATATTTCATAATTTTCATATTTTAAGTTTGTCAAGTTATGCGTATTATATGTTTTTTAGTTCATTAAGATTGACTAGTTCTTTTGTTATTTTTTTTAAATATGGGTTGTGATTGCCTTTTGTTTTTAGATTAATAGTGGTTTTATTTATTTCGTTTGCTTGAGGTAAAGATATTTCAATAGAAGGATTAAGAGGTTATCACAATTTTTTTGTAATGGATGGGTTTAAATTTGGGGTAATTTTGTTTATTTTTAGAGAGTTTATGTTCTTTTTTAGAATTTTTTGAGTATTTTTTGATGCGGCTTTAGTACCGGTACATGAATTGGGGGAGAGATGATCTCCAATAGGATTAAATTTAGTAAATCCTTTCGGTGTACCGTTACTTAATACTATTATTTTATTAAGAAGTGGTGTGTCGGTTACTTGAGCGCATCACAGATTGCTAAGAAATAAAAGATGTACTAACAGAATAGTATTAACATGTTTATTGGCTCTTTATTTTACTTTAATTCAATTAATAGAGTATAAAGAAGCGAGGTTTTCTATTTCCGATGGTATTTTTGGAAGAATTTTTTATTTATCTACAGGTTTTCATGGTATTCATGTGTTGTGTGGGGGTTTGTTTTTGCTTTTTAATTTATTACGGTTAATAAAATATCATTTTAATTATAATCATCACCTAGGTTTAGAATTTGCTATTTTGTATTGACATTTTGTTGATGTAGTGTGATTGTTTTTATTTGTGTTTGTTTATTGAGGATCTTATGGTTTTTTAGTTTAAAATTAAAACGTGTAATTTGTAATTATAAAATTAAAAAAAAACTATAATTAAATTTTTAATTTTTAGTACAATATTTTTTTTTGTTCCATATTTTTTTTATCTGTTTATAATAATATTAATAATAAAAATACTAAATGAAATGTCGTGAATAGGTTTATTTTTTTTTGTTGATTCTAACGTTTATGTACTATTAATTTTTATAATAATATTTATTTATGGTATAGTAATAATTAGGGAAAATAATAAAAATTTATTAATTTTAAGGGGTGTGTTAATTTTTATTTGTTTGTTTTTTTTTGTTTCTACTAATATAATAATATTATATGTGTTTTTTGAGATGTCAATGTTTCCAATTTTAGTAATAATTTTAGGATTTGGCCAGCAAATTGAAAAAATTAATTCGGCTTATTATTTAATATTTTATGCTAGTTTTTGTTCTTTTCCTTTTTTGTTTATTTATTTTAAAAGAAATTTGATATTGAGTTTTTGTTATTTTGATTTTTTGATAAGATGAGAAATGTTTTTTATTTTAACTTTAAGGTTCATAATAAAATTTCCTGTTTATTTTCTTCATTTGTGGTTACCTAAAGCACATGTAGAAGCCCCCACCACTGCCAGTATATTATTGGCTGGTTTGTTGTTAAAATTAGGGACTGCAGGGTTTTTACGTGTAATAAAATCTATAAATTTTGTTTATAATAATGTATGAATTATTATTGCGTTATTGGGTATAATTTTATCTTCTTTTATTTGTGTATTTCAAAGTGATTCAAAATCTTTAGCGGCTTACTCTTCAGTCACACATATAAGATTTTTATTATTATCTTTAATTTTTATAATAATAAGCAGGAAAAATAGAGCTTTAATAATAATATTGGCTCACGGTTATACATCAACATTAATATTTTATGTTATTGGAGAATTTTATCATACTAGATCTACACGTATAATTTATTTTATAAATAGATTTATAAATTCTAGTATAATTTTTAGTATTATGTTTGCTATAATTTTTTTATCAAACAGAGGTATACCACCCTCTTTATCGTTTTTGTCAGAATTTATTATTATTACTAACAGTATAATATTAAATAAAATTTTGTTTTTTTTTGTATTTGTATATTTTATAATTTCATTTTATTATTCTTTATTTTTAATTGTTAATTCATTTGCAGGCAAAGTTTATATTAATTATAATAATAATAATTTTGGTATTATAATATTTTTGATAGTGATAATGTATAATATTTTCTGACTTTCATATTTTACATAATGGAAACTATCTAAGTTTCTTTTTTTTTGTTAATAAGAGTTAAATTTTGATTGTAAGAAAAATTCTCTTATATAAAAAAT